GAAAAAAGCCGCCCCGCCACAGCAGGCGGGTTGCTTCCTCTGTCGTCGCCGGGGAGCTCTTGGCGAGGAGACCTTAGGATAAGTTGCTAAAACAAACGGGGGGGGGGAGGATCGACCCGTTCAGTAGAATTCCGAAGAAAGACTGTTGGCAGCAGGTGGAGACATTTCTTTGGCCCCTTCAAAAAAAAAAAAAAAAAGAAATGCGGGCAGGGTGGAGCTCGGCAGAGGGTTCGAGAATAGGGTAGGGTCCTGTTCTTAAGATTCAGATAAGAAAAAAGTTCCAAACCTTTATGCATGCACCTCCGTACAAGTGCTGCGTACAAGTTCCGGCCAGGATGATTGGGAAAGATCAAACCAATTTGAACCGCTCACATCACAGTAGTAGTAGCGTAAAGGCCGTAAGCCGGGGGGCGGCCATAACATAAAGCTATTACTTTCACACCTCTCTCTCTTTATCTATAGATATCTAAAAAGAGAGAGATCCGCTGCGTGAGCAACCCGACTGTGCGTTACATGTGCTCTACAGGCTGCACTCCATCTTTCTTCCCCCTTTTTTCTTTTTATTTGGAAGACGGGCGTTGCATTTGGTTCGAAAGGCATGGTTTTCAGTATGTCTCCAGATAGGCCCCCCACTAGTCCGGCTAGCTAGTGAGTGGTTCTTTCGGGCGGGAAGCAGGCCGGGCCCTACGGGCGGGCATCTCCCGCAACGCAAGCAGCATTGTTCGCCACCACGCGAGAAGCAAAAGATTATAGAGTCCAGGCTGAAAATACATGCATAGATAGTGGTCTAATGACAAGGCCGACGACGGAAGCTCGGGACGGAGCCGTATGATGCGGAAGTCTCACGTACGGTTCCCTGAGAAGGGAGTGGCTACCTACTGGAGCTTCGACCAATCACCACCGGTCAATTCCGCTTTGGGGCCACCCCTTACTCTACCATTATTATAGGGGTATGGGGTTCGAGACAAAGAAAGATCAAGGCAGCATATCAGCTTTTCCTTTATACTTTACTTGGATCTGTTTTTATGCTATTAGCTATTCTGTTGATTCTTTTCCAAACAGGAACCACCGATTTACAAATTTTATTAACCACAGAATTTAGTGAGCGGCGCCAAATCTTTCTATGGATTGCTTTTTTCGCCTCTTTCGCCGTCAAAGTGCCTATGGTACCAGTTCATATTTGGTTACCCGAAGCTCATGTAGAGGCACCTACGGCAGGATCCGTCATCTTGGCGGGAATTCTTTTAAAATTGGGAACCTACGGCTTTTTAAGATTTTCAATACCCATGTTTCCTGAAGCGACACTTTGTTTCACTCCTTTCATTTATACTTTAAGCGCGATTGCTATAATATATACTTCCTTGACCACTTTAAGACAGATCGATCTTAAGAAGATCATTGCTTACTCCTCAGTAGCTCATATGAATCTGGTGACTATTGGTATGTTTAGTCTGAACATACAGGGAATTGGAGGTAGCATTCTACTGATGTTAAGTCATGGACTGGTTTCTTCAGCCCTTTTTCTATGTGTTGGTGTTCTATATGACCGACATAAGACTCGACTTGTTAGATATTACGGAGGTTTAGTGAGCACCATGCCGAATTTCTCTACCATTTTCTTCTTTTTCACTTTGGCCAATATGAGTTTACCTGGTACTAGCAGCTTTATCGGGGAATTTCTCATCTTAGTAGGAGCTTTCCAAAGAAATAGCTTAGTAGCCACATTAGCAGCGCTTGGTATGATTTTAGGCGCGGCGTATTCCCTTTGGCTATATAATCGTGTGGTTTCTGGGAATTTAAAACCGGATTTCCTCCATAAATTCTCCGATCTAAATGGTAGAGAAGTTTTCATATTTATACCTTTTCTTGTTGGAGTTGTTTGGATGGGTGTTTACCCCAAAGTGTTCCCGGACTGCATGCATACATCCGTAAGTAACTTAGTGCAACATGGAAAATTTCATTGAGAGGAATCAGCAAAGAAAAGAAAAAGGGTCAACATCTTAATGTGTATTTGAGAGATTGTCCTCGGGCTGAGGAGTGCCCACATCTAAATAAAGTATGAAAAATTTTTGAAAAATAAGCGAGAACTTCTTTTTCATTTTGGCAAAAAAAAGAAAGCTAAATATAGTCATTTTTTTTTTGGGGGCCGACAGGGGCAACTGCCAGCAATTGAAAGAAAGTTGCGAACAGACAAAATGAGGATGTTTGACACCTCGATTGTCCCGAAGCCCTCTCATGCGAATTAAATCAACTTAGTCAATGTTTTGTCCGGTTTTACTGAAGGCAAAAAGAGCCTGAAATTGTCCGGCACCTTCGCGCGCATATGTACATTCCGTCGTTAAAGTGCTCCTACCTTTCCTTTTCAAGGAGAAGCGGTTGAGAGCAATCGAGAAGAGCTACTCGACTCAAAGACGAGAGGAAGCGAGTGAAAAGGAAGGATAGGGGGAGGAAGATGACTATCTAAAGCCGATAGTCCAGTAGGTCCTTGTAAGGCGAGTGG